TATTGTCATAACCAATAATTTCCACGGGTTCGTAAAAAATAGAATCGTTTAAACCATGATCATGAGCAAACGCATAAATATACTCCTGAAAAAGAAACGGATATAGGAAGTGTTGTTGCCGAGATCTATCTTTTTCTAAATATCCTTGTAATTCTTCCATTTACATTTCTACTTGAGCCAGAGACAGGAGGTTTTTCTTGGTTTATCAAATGATACATACATAGTGCAATATGGTCAGAACAGGGTATTATGTATTGTATTATGTATATAGTATAGTAAGAAAAAAATATATACCCCGGAAAAGAAAGAGGGAGTCCAATCAACAGATCTTTTTACCTTCCTTTTCTATCCAATTGGTTTATGTTCGTTATAATTACAACAGGAGAAAAAATCCTTTATTTTTGCAACCCAATCGCTCTTTTGACTTTGGAATAAATTATCTTTATCAATATACTGTTTCTTCTACACATCCGTCTACAATCCATAATAAAGAATAATTAGGATTCTGAAAAAAAAAAAGAAAAAATCAATGGTTCACTCACAGGAGAACCCACTCTTTCCCGCATTAGGCACTAATTCATTTTTAACGTCTAATTAGATCGGGTAATCATTCCAATTAAGAACATAAGCTCGTTGCTTTTTATTTTACCAGAATTGGAGCCATAGAGCTCTATCCATTTATTAACTAGACCCAACTGTAAATGTGAATTTCTTTTGTCCCCTTCCAAAAATCAAAACAATCTTTTGGAACTGTAATGATCCGGTAAGGATAAACTCAAAGTTCTACTTTAACTTTGACTTTCATTTCAAATTAAATAAATTAATAAAATAGAAAATCTAATAAAATAATAAATTGATTTTATTACGACATGCTGTTTTTTCCATTCATTACCCTTGAGGATCAGTCGTGGTCTTATAGACTATACCAATAGTCTGGACGAATTCGTTGCTTCATCCAAATGTGTAAAAGATCATAGTCGCACTTAAAAGCCGAGTACTCTACCGTTGAGTTAGCAACCCGGATAAATAGGATATGTAGATACGATCGAAATATAAAAATCAATTGAATTGCACTGCACGACCCTATCAAAACATTGAACTAGCAACACATCGAAAAGAAAGATTTTCTGATCAATTAGAAACACAAAATACCAAAATTAGCAGATCGGATTAAAAATATTCCTAATCGAAATGTAAAAATTATGACAGACCACCCATTTTTTATCAAATTCTTTTTTGATTTTCCCTAAGAAAATACATCTTGTATGAGAGTAAATGCAGCAAGGCAAACCCATCATTTGAGTGAAGGAAACAAAAAAAACCAATATGGGGTGGGGATAAACAGCCCTATTTATCTACGATCGAATTATATTTGTTCGATACACCATTGTCAATATAAAAGCAATGTTGAGAAAGTAAATCAAGTAAATAAAATAAAGACTTGTGTTGGATTGGCACAACATAAATAAGAAATTGGAATGGAAAAAATTAAGGAAAAGGTAAATAAAAAATCCCCGGTTTATTCAATCAATAAAAGTACGATAAGCAAGCTTAACCCCTTGTTTGTTGTTAAATTCAATTCCCCCACCAAAATATAAATAAAGCAAGAAAAAGGAAAATGGTGTGTAAATAGAAATAATTACACAAGGATAGATACTAGTTACCCTTCCCTACTTTATTTTATTTATTTAATAATTTTGTTTTTTCCTTTAATTAACTCAAAGTTCTTTCTTTAAAGAATTCTGCCTTCTTTAAAATATCATAAACAGTTCCTGTAGGTTGAGCACCTTTTTCAAGGAAATATAGAATAGCAGGAACATTTAAATAAGTTTGATTCTTTATCGGATCGTAAAAACCTACTTTTCGAAGATCTCTTCCTTCTCTTCGGAATCGAACATCAATTGCAACGATTCGATAGATGGCTCATTGGGATAGATGTAAATAAACAATGCCCCCCCTAGAAACGTATAGGAGGTTTTTTCCTCATACGGCTCGAGAAAAATGATTCCAATTTCTGTATATAATAGCAAGTGGATCCATAAAATCATGAATTTTACTATAATTTGAATTGAGTACTTTTTTCTTCTTCCTTACAGAAAAAGGAAGAAATCTCATTCATACTCATAACTCAAGTTGGGTAATTCTGACAAGAAAATCCTTAGACATTTATTGAGCCGTCTCTAAACTCTTTTGTTTGTCTCATTTCGAATCTATTTTTATTCCTCAGTCTGATCCAATTGTTGAGACAATTGAAAATAGTGTTTCCTTGTTTCGGAATCCTTTATCCTTGCTTTGTGAAATCATTGGGTTTAGACATTACCTCGGGGATCCTTATTCCTTTCAAAATGGCAGCAACATACCTTTTTTTGTTATTTCTTTCTATATAAATAGAATACGAATGATTGATTCCCTTGTGATACACTTTTCATCGAAATAGTTTTACCAATTTCGAAAAATTTGACTTTTCAAACTTGTTCTGAATTTGAACCTTTCAATTTAGAATTTATATATAGTGAGGATATACTTACAGAGTTGGTCTAACTTATTGATTTTCACTAACCCTAGATTCTTTCCCTTGAAAAATGAATCAATCCTTTCTTCTCGAGCTTCATCATGTACTATTTACTTATAACCCAACACAAATTAGGTTCCGGGCAGAACAGAACAAACTATGTCGAGCCAAGAGCATCTTCATTACTATAGAAGATGGCGGATGTCAAAATCCACAGCCGACCATGTCCTTCAAGTCGCACGTTGCTTTCTACCACATCGTTTCAAACGAAGTTTTACCATAACATTCCTCTAATTGAAATTTCAAAGCGGTATGGAATTGATTCAATATAAAATCATGAATAGTCATTAGTTCAACCGGTATATAATATTTCTATCTACGGATAAATAAGTATTTATCCGGATAAGGGTCAGCAAGGATCGAATTTATTTAATTTAACCCCATATTCTATCATATGAATTGAATGAAAATAAAGATATTCAATTTTACCCACATTTGACACTTGATTCCGTTTGTGAGAAACCAAACAAATTCTCAGATATGGTTCTTAGAACCATTCTGAAAATTAATAAGAAAAGATTTTTCCCTTTAACAAATTATTGTTTCATGTGGAATGCAGTGTGATCCCATCTTTCGTTTCATGAAAAACGATCTGGGACGGAAGGATTCGAACCTCCGAATAACGGGACCAAAACCCGCTGCCTTACCGCTTGGCCACGCCCCATTTTGATTTCTATTCGATATTAATCAACACTAATATTGGTATTGGTTATTCGTCAATCCCAACCCAAATACACAAAAACATATGGGATATTTTGTTGCTAGGATTCAAGACATGTAGATATAGAATCAAAAAAATTCATTGATCATTACATAGAATTCAATTAAGATATTGTATGAAAGTTGAATTCCTTATATTCTCATTTTAGAATGATAATGGGGGGAGGGATTTTTTATTTGGGAAAGTCCGAACCGAAGAAAAAGAAGGATTTCTTGATCTGCCTTTTTCATTTTTCCCTTATAAAAATAACTCAAAATTATCTAATCCACAAGAACGAAATGCTTGTTATGCTTAATATCTTTAGTTTAATCGGTATCTGTCTTAATTCTGTCCTTTATTCGAGTAGTTTTTTCTTCGCCAAATTGCCCGAAGCTTATGCCATTTTCAATCCAATCGTAGATGTTATGCCTGTCATACCTGTACTCTTTTTTCTCTTAGCCTTTGTTTGGCAAGCCGCTGTAAGTTTTCGATGAAATCTTTAATACTCTGCTAAATTGATGATGTATTCGATAAAAAAATTCTAAAAATTGATAAGATCAGATAAGTCTTACATTACGAACCCTCGATTCAAAAATGGAAATTCTTGTATATTGAATGAATAACCGCAGCGATGAATTTGGATCAGCCTTTTCCCCGTTCTGACCTTCCGGTGAGTATGGACTATTAGGTACTCCACAATACCTAATTATTGATATGACAAGAAATTTCGGGTAACGAATGAATCAAAATCTTATTACAAATAAATTCGTTTTATTTTTCATTTTTTGGGGTGTCAAAACAAAAAAATGGTATATGTGGTAAAAAATAGGCAATCTATTCCCCTTTTTCAAAAAAAAAATGATCTTGGAGATTGTGTAATGCTTACTCTCAAACTCTTTGTTTACACAGTAGTGATATTCTTTGTTTCCCTTTTTATCTTTGGATTCTTATCTAATGATCCAGGACGCAATCCTGGACGTGAGGAATAAAAAATTTCTAGTTTTTTTTTGCTTTTTTCAAAATTAATTCTTAATAATCTTATTTGTTTCATACATTTAACTATGATAAAATCAAGGGATGAGAATCTTTTCGAATTCGAAAATACCAAGTGATCAGAGAAAGCGGAAAGAGAGGGATTCGAACCCTCGGTACAAATAATTCGTACAACGGATTAGCAATCCGCCGCTTTAGTCCACTCAGCCATCTCTCCTAATTCCAAATTGCAAATTTGTTATGTGATGTAACACGTGAAATAAAGATTGATAAAAATCCACCTTCTTCTCTTTATTTTCTTTTTTCATTTGATTTTTATTTATTTAATCTTATTTAACTTTATTATTATTATTTATTTTATTAAATTATTTTAATAAATTTAATAAAATAAATATTATTATATTATTAATATAGAAATTTGAAATATTCTAAAATATTCTAATAAATAATAGAAATTTTTAAAATAGCTATTAAAATTTAAACTTAAACAAAGTATTTAATATTTAGATAAAATAATTAAAATAAAATAAAAGTAAAGGTATATATTTATACTAAGAGGTATATATTTATTATAGTATAAATATATTATGTATAATAAAATATGTAAAAATATGTATAAGAAAAATAAGAAATATAAGAAAAAGATAGAAAAAAGCAATTGATCAGGAATTCAATATAGATAATGACTCAAAGCGGATCTCCTCAATAGAAAGAATATCTTAGTTCTTTGATTTT